TCCCTATTTTTTATTTGTTATTTGATTTATTGTTTTTTTTGTGCGTACTGCGGATTTACTCTTGTTTTACTATTGATAGGAATTCTCTTGTTGAGACCCTATGAATCAATTGAAACCTCAGATTCATACTAGAACCACGATGATTTAGCCTCAAGCTAAACTCAAAGGTTCTCTGAGTAAGAACCTTTGATGATCACTTATTGAATGAATGGATGTAATGACTCAACAAAATCTAGAGAAAGAGTTATCCTTCGGTCAAAATAAATCTGAAGGAATAAAATTCGTTTGATTTAGGAAATACCTATTTGAATTTTTTTTGAGTCCGGTTGCGGGGTCTGAATAAATAGTAGGTATGAATCATAGTTCAAATATTTCTTTTCTTGATCTATTCTATATATTCCGTGCTCCAGATACTAGAATAAATATCCGACGAGGTAGAATCATCTTGATAGAGATAACAGGTCCATTCTATGTATTATCAATAGGATCAATTATAACAAGTCACACACTCATATTCCGGAAATACCGAAACAAATAAATTCCACGGTCGAACTACCAGAATAGAATGGTCTAGAAATCCAAGTCTAAAGTAATTTTTTCTTTGATTGAAAGACTAGGACTTCATAGTTCTTATAAACCTAACTCATTGAAATTCCATCCAGTAAAACGGAAGAATTATAAATTTCCAAAATAATAGATAGGAATATCGCAAATAGAGCCATTGCGACCCCCATAAGCGGTGTAGTCCCCCATCCCGGAGCTACTTTACCATATTCCGAATTCAATGGTTTCAATAAATCCCCTACAGTAGTTCGTCTTGGCCCAGATCTAGAACTATCCTCAACGGTTTGTGTAGCCATAAATCCTATTTAACGATTGGTTGAGATCTGTTGACTTTGTATACTATTCCGTTGTAGTTGTAAATAAACGATCTTATCGTAGATCCATTGTGATCTTGAAATTATCTAAAAATGGAAACAGCAACCCTAGTCGCCATCTCCATATCTGGTTTACTTGTAAGCTTTACTGGGTACGCCTTATATACCGCTTTTGGGCAACCCTCTCAACAACTAAGAGATCCATTCGAAGAACACGGGGACTAGTTGAAGTAATGAGCCTCCCAATATGGGAGGCTCATTACTTCAATTAAATTATTTCGAAAGGTTATTTCATTTTTTTAGTCGGAACCTTAGGCGGTTCTCGAAAAAAGATAGCGAAAAAAATTATCCCTAAAGTCGAGACTAAAAGGAATGTATAAACCAATGCTTCCATGGATTCGATCGTGGTTTACAATTATAGCTTCCACACCTATTCATTTGGGATCATTTAATTCATTTGGGATCATTTACCATATCATATAAAGAAAGAAAAAAAGTCAAAGAAAAGATGGTGATTCAAGTCAAGATTTCTCTGATACCCAATGTCAAATAAAAAAAATAGAGGCGAAAGATACCACAACAATGTCGTATCAGACTACTTGTCTCCTTGTAGTTGGATCTCCAAGTTTTTGGAATGTTCCAAATTCCACTTGAGCATCCAAATCTGGATCAATACCAGCAAAAACATCTCTGAACAAGGTTCTAGCGCCATGCCAAATGTGTCCGAAAAAGAAGAGCAAAGCAAACGTAGCATGCCCAAAAGTGAACCAACCCCTTGGACTGCTACGAAAAACACCATCGGATTTCAAAGTAGCCCGATCTAATTCAAAAATTTCACCTAATTGGGCACGTCTAGCATATTTTTTCACAGTAGCAGGATCAGAATAACTTACTCCATTAAGTTCGCCACCATAGAACTCAACAGTAACACCTACTTGTTCAACACTATACTTTGATTCTGCCCTTCTAAAAGGAACATCAGCTCTCACAATTCCGTCTTCATCTACCAAAACTACCGGAAATGTTTCAAAAAAAGTAGGCATACGACGTACAAAAAGCTCGCGCCCTTCTTTATCTCTAAAGACGGGGTGTCCTAACCATCCAACAGCAATTCCATCCCCATTGTCCATTGAGCCTGCTCTGAATAATCCCCCCTTTGCCGGATTATTACCAATATAATCATAAAAAGCTAATTTTTCGGGAATTTTAGACCAAGCCTCCGATAAACTAAGATTTTCGGCTAGCCCGGCACTAACTCTTCGATATATTTCTTGCTGAAAGTATCCCTGATCCCACTGATAACGAGTAGGACCAAATAATTCGATTGGGGTAGTTGCTGAACCATACCACATAGTTCCAGCAACAACAAAAGCTGCAAAAAAAACAGCAGCGATACTACTGGAAAGTACAGTTTCAATATTGCCCATACGTAATCCTTTGTATAGACGTTGAGGCGGACGGACACTAAGATGGAATAGGCCTGCTAATATGCCCAATGTACCCGCTGCAATATGATGAGAGGCTATTCCTCCCGGAACAAAAGGATCAAAACCTTCCGCGCCCCACACTGGATTTACAGATTGTACTTTTCCAGTTAGTCCATAAGGATCGGACACCCATATTCCAGGACCATACAAACCTGTTACATGAAATGCGCCAAAGCCAAAGCAAGCTACCCCTGAGAGAAATAAATGAATTCCAAAGATCTTGGGCAAATCCAAAGAAGGTTTTCCCGTACGTTCATCACAGAATATTTCTAGGTCCCAATATACCCAATGCCAGATAGCTGCCAAGAAGCACAAACCGGAAAACACTATATGTGCCCCTGCCACACCTTCATAACTCCAAATACCCGGATTTGTTATAGTTCCTCCTGAAATACTCCAACCACCCCACGAATTGGTTATTCCTAAACGAGTCATGAAGGGTATAACGAACATACCTTGTCTCCACATTGGATCAAGAACGGGATCAGAGGGATCAAAAACCGCTAATTCGTATAAAGCCATCGAACCAGCCCAACCAGAAACTAGAGCTGTATGCATTATATGAACAGAAAGCAATCGACCGGGATCATTCAATACGACAGTATGAACACGATACCAAGGTAAACCCATGGAAATACCTCTTTATCAAAGAAAAATAGACACTATGTCACTTTATTTTATCGCATTGGAAAAGACTATATATACTAACTATGTACCTAACCTTTTCAGTAGATTCCGTATCAGAAAGGATTAATATTTATTCCATTCCATTGAAAATAACGGAACAATTTTGTTCGTAAGAACAAAGAGAAGCAGATCTATTCTATACCCGATAAGTACCAATACGCAATGGGAGGATTGGTCCCATTTTTGGGGAACGAATGGATAGATACTTGTTTATCATTCGAACGATCGATTTCTTCGTTCAAATTTTTTCTTTATTCATTCTGTCTTACTCTATAAACTTTCCAATCTATGTATCAAATAGAATAAAGAGAAAAAAGGGATGAAGACAATAAACCATTGATTGTTACGTTTCCATATTAAAGTGAAGTATAGTACTAAATTTTTTTCTTTAATTTAATGCCCATTGGTGTTCCAAAAGTACCTTTTCGGAGTCCTGGAGAGGAAGATGCGGTTTGGGTTGACGTATAGTGCGACTTGTCAGACATATTGGGTCATATGGGATTTACCCGTTCTCTCCCCTGATCGAGATATCCTCTGTTTCGCCCAAGAGATATTGTATTGAGTGAGGCATCAATCAATCATTCGGAGCGTGAAGTGCAATTAGATCAATTTATTTTATATTGGGGATCAATATTATCAATTTAGAAGAATTTATGGTTTACTTGGACTGATAAAATAAAGTATCCAGGCTCCGTTCAGAAAATACCAAATCGATAACAAATTGTTAATATAATATATGTATGATTACCACTTGTATCATAAATGATTCTTATACCTACTATTACTTTATACCTACTATTACTATAGTAGTGATAGTAGTGATCCCAAATTGCCAACCAACGGAATAGTATGATGAATACATCAAATAGTTTTGGGAAAGCAAGACACGAAATTAACAAAAAAAAAGAAGTCATAACAAAAAAATGGTACTGAGACCATTTGTCCTATATGTGCAAATAGAATTCGGACAGATCTTTTCCCGGGGTAGACCATGAACCTAAAAGAATTGAAAGGGCCCATTCAGTAACAAGACAATGACATCGTGATTTTAATATCGATGAAACAATACATCAATGATAGGTTAGTTTAATAAGTTCAGTAATCTCTTTTTTTTTTAGAGGGAAGGGAGCCTAAACTCATCTCGTTTTTTTTAATAGAAGACCTTTCATTAAGAAAACCTGTTACATAAAAAAAAAGAAATAAAACTGGAATCGACACATTGATTCTTTTTTTCTTTTTCGCAATTTTTTTTGAACCGTATGTATCCAAAGGTGCACGTACGGTTCCTAAGGGATGCAATTTTTTTCTATTTCCTAAGAGATACAATTTTGTCCTAATCAACCGACTTTATCGAGAAAGATTACTTTTTTTAGGCCAAGAGGTTGATAGCGAGATCTCGAATCAACTTGTTGGTCTCATGGTATATCTCAGTATAGAAGATGGTACTAAGGATCTTTATTTGTTTATAAACTCTCCCGGCGGATGGGTAATACCAGGAATAGCCATTTATGATACTATGCAATTTGTGTCACCTGATGTGCATACGATATGCATGGGATTAGCCGCGTCAATGGGATCTTTTATTCTGGTCGGAGGAGAAATTACCAAACGTCTAGCATTCCCTCACGCTTGGCGCCAATGAGTTTTTATTTGATTGAAAAAAAAAAGAAGACTATGCCTTCGCCACATTGATTATAAAAGAAAATTATAAGTAATAATAGCATGGCACTTCGGGTTCGATATGAACAAACCATTATTGTTTTTTCATAACATGAGATTTTGTATCGAGATAGTAGTATGAAATAAAGATTATTTCCGATTTGATCTTATGTGTCGGGAGTACATTTCAGCGTCACAAACCATTTTTCTTCCACACCAGAAGTCTCTTTCTGATACTTATGCTATGAAAGAAAGAGTACGAAAATGAAAAAAAAAAAGATCATTTTTT